TAAGCATTACACAATCTCCAAGATCTTACTTTTTTTTTTTCAAAAAAAAAAGAGAATAGATTCTCTATTTTTATACCAAATATCTAGCTAATTTTGATACCAAGAAATCAAGTTATTTCTTTTTAGAAAAATAAAAGGGGGGGAGGAGTTCAGACAGTCTGTAATAAGATAAGAGTTGAGTCTTTCATATTCAAAAAGATTTTCATACCAACATCTAGATATTTTTTTCGGTGAACTCTAATTTAATAGGTTTTTTAATTCAGGGAAAAGGGGATCAAATTTAGGAAATAGAATGGTCCAGGTTTAGCATGCCTACCAAAAAAATGAAATTTTGAATTGAGAGTTCGTTCATAGGTCAAGATTTTTTTGATCTTTTTAATTGTTGGAATAATCAAAATCGTGAATTTTTCTAGGACAGTATTAAGGATTTCATCGAAAACTTACAGCTGCTTGCCAAACAAAGGCTAACAGAAGAAAAAAAAGAGGTATTACGGGCATAACATCCACGATTGGATTCAAAAAGGCGTAGGCCTCCGGCAATTTGGCGACTAAAAAAGTGGTTGAAAAAAGGGCAGAATTAAAAGAAATACAGATCAAATGAAATATATTAAGCATAACAAAAAATTGGTGTTCTTGTGGATAATTTAATTTTGATTGAGTTATTAATATATTTTTTATATAAGGAAAAAAAAGAAAGAAAGATAGTCTAAAAAGACTTTGGTGAACTTACTCAATCAAAAATCCTGTAATTCTCTTATGAGAATTAAAGAAATAATATTTTCATACAATATCTTAATTGAATTCTATGTAATGATCAATAAATTAAGTTTGATTTGCCATCTACACGTGTCAAAACTCTAGCATCCATGTAATCTCTATTTAATTTAGGATGAAATCGAATTGACGAACAACCACTAGCAATATTACTCTTTTAGTAGTCTTGAATAAAAATAGAAATGGGGCGTAGCCAAGCGGTAAGGCAACGGGTTTTGGTCCCGCTATTCGGAGGTTCGAATCCTTCCGTCCCAGAGTACAGTCATTACAGAATCAATCTTCTATCTTATAGTGCCTTTTGAAACCATCGTTCTGTTTCAAAATCCAATAGTTTTTAAGAATCAACTTCGGTTTGATCATTTCAACCGAATAAAAAAATATATTTCCTTTTTTTATTTGTGTGCGATGCGGGTAAGTAAGGTAAAACCATAGATTCTAAGAGTTTGAATTAAAAAAATATATATATTTTTAATTCAAATTGATCGTTTACATATATACAATCTAATAGGGGACTCATTTGACTTCGGACTAAATCTTTTTACTCGTAAATTAACTATTCCTTTCATAGAGAAACATAAAGGATAGATTACGATATACTGACTAAACTAGGACTATTCATGATTCGATAATTGAATCAATTACACAAACTAGAGGAATCTTATGGTAAAACTTCGTTTAAAACGATGTGGTAGAAAGCAACGTGCGACTTGAATTGAAATTGAAGGACATGATCCCCTGTGGTTTTTTAGATCCGCCACTTTTTATATAGGAATATAGGTACTCTTGGGTCGACATTTTTTGTTCGATTTTAGTAGAGTCCTACTCGTTTTTTTAATATCAAAAAAAGAGTACAGGGTGGAGCTCGAGGAAAATAGAAAGTTTTTATTCCCTTTCTTTAGGAGTAAGAATCTAGGGTTAGTGCGAATCAATAAGTTGTTCCAACTTCGTAAGTCTTTTTTTTTTAGATATTGAAAAAAATCCCGTTCAAGCAATTTGACAATCTAAAAGGAAATTTTCTTCAAATTGTCAAATTCTTTGAATCAAAAGTCTATCACGCGTGAATCAAGCGGTTGTATGATTCTTTGATAGAAAGAAATCATAAACAAAATAAGGGGCTTGTTGCTGGCCTTTTTTAATAAAAAAACGATTCAAGATCGCCGAAGTAATGTCTAAACCCAAAGATTCAACGTACGGATAAAGAATCCTGAAACAAGGAAATCCTGTTTTTAATTGTTTGAACAACTAGATCAGAATGAAAAATCAAATTTGATTCTAAAAAATGAGACAAACAAAAAAAGGGTTACAGACTACTCAATAAAAAGAGTACTTAAGGATTATCTCTTGAGATATTTGAGAGTTATTTAACTTGAGTTAGGCGAATACGAATGTTACGAATGCTTTTTCTTGAAAAAAAAAAGTTAGGGTTTAATTACTGGCTAATTGGTTTAATGTTTTTATTAATCTATTTAAAATTAGAATTTTATACAGAGAGTTAACTTCTATTCAGTTCATTTTTTTCTTGAGCCATACGAGGAGAAAACCTCTTATACGTTTCTAGGAGGGGTATTATTCATATACATCTAGCCCAATGAGCCATTTATCGAATCGTTGCAATTGATGTTCGATCTCGAAGAGAAGGAGGAGATCTTCGGAAAGTGGGTTTTTATGATCCGATAACTAATCAAACTTTTTGAAATCTTTCTGCTATTCTCGATTTCCTTAAAAAAGGGGCTCAACCAACAGGAACAGTTCATGATATTTCCAAGAAGGCAGGGGTTTTTACGGAATTCAGTCTTAATAAAACGAAATTGAATTAATGAAATAGAAAAAAGAGGATGGGAAAGACTCGTATATAGCTTGGTATCAAATTTGATCTACTCTTTTCTTTCCTCCTCTTTCGCTTTCATCAGATCTATTTTTATTTATTAGAATTTCTATTTAGTATTAGTATTCCTACTCATTACTATTCCTAGTAAGGTACGACTACTCAAAAATACCATGCTAAGAACTACTATGTTTTATAATCATAAAATAATTTATGAAAATCAAGAATATCTATATAAATTCTAATTTTGATATAAATAGAAAGTAATACTGTATATAAAATAAAAAAAAAATAGAATACTATATTATAAAATATAATAATATATACAAAAAAAAGTACAGAAAATTTTTAAGGTCTTAAAAAAGGGGTCTAAAAAAGTCTAAAAAGATTTTAGATTACCCTAACTGAGTTAGTTTTCATTCATTGTATGAACTAAGAAACCAGGGGGTTAAGCTTTTTGATTTCTTTTTTTCTATTCTTTTCGCTATATTCAAAATTCACAATCATATTGACAAGAGTGTAGCGACCAAATATAATTCTCTCATAGAGAAATGGATCCATTTATTCCGGACGCAGACATGTACGGGTTTTGCTTTTTTTATTCTGGTTGTATCTACCTATTTGAAGTACTTTCTTTTTTTGTTTTTGGGGGTTGCTAACTCAACGGTAGAGTACTCGGCTTTTAAGTGCGACTAGCATCTTTTACACATTTGTATGAAGAAAAGGATTCGTCCAGATCTGCGGTAGAGTTTGTAAGACCACGACTGATCCTGAATGGAATGAATGGAAAAAATAGCATGTCGTATCAAGGGAGAATTAAGATAACATTTTTTTTTGCTTTCCTCATCGGTACAACTTTGTGGTCGGTGTGGAACAAAAAAAAGAAATTCCAATTTGGGTCGAGTAAATAAATATAAATGGATGGATAAAAAACCCTGTTTTCCTGAGTCCAGGAAAAAAAAGAAACGAGCTTCCATTCGTAATTTGAAAAATTACCCGATCTAATTAAATGTTAAAAATAGATTAGTGCCTAGTACGGGTATGGGAAGGAGTTTTTTTCTTGCGTGTTATTATCAATTTTTTCATGAGTCCTTATTATTTTTTCCGTATTCTGTTTGGGTTAGGTTGGCGATGGATGTGTAAAAGAAGCAGTATATTGATAAAAAACTATATATTTCCAAAATCAAAAGAGCGATTAGTTTCCAAAAATAAAGGATTTCTAATCATCTTGTTTTGTTATTTTAGAATATAACGAACAGAAACTTATTAAAGATAGAGAATCCGTTTAGCAGTCTACCTGTTTATGAGGTATCTATTGCTTTCGTAGTCTAATACCTTGTTTTGACTGTGTCGCACTATGTGTCATTTCAGAACTCAAGAAAATCAAGACTTTACCTTCACAGTTCAAATCGAATTTCAATCCAAATGGAGGAATTTAAAGGATATTTCGAGTTCGATAGAACTCGGCAACAAAATTTTCTATATCCACTTTTTTTTCGGGAGTCTTTTTATGTACTTGCTTATGATCATGGTTTAAATAGATTAAATAGAAATCGATCTATTTTCTTGGAAAATGCGGATTATGACAAAAAATATGGTTCACTAATTGTGAAACGCTTAATTTTGCGAATGTATGAACAGAATCATTTGATTATTCCCACTAAGGATTTGAATCACAATCCCTTTTTTGGGCATACCAATCTTTTCTATTATCAAATGATATCTGTCTTATTTGCAGTTATTGTGGAAATTCAATTTTCCTTAAAATTAGTATCCTCTTTCGAAGGAAAACTGCTAAAAAAATCTTATAATTTAAAATCAATTCATTCCTTATTTCCCTTTTTAGAAGACAAATTATTACATTTTAATTATGTGGTAGATGTACGAATACCTTACCCTATCCATCTGGAAATCTTAGTTCAAACCCTACGTTACCGGGTAAAAGATGCTTCTTCTTTGCATTTTTTTCGGTTCTGTCTATACGAGTATTGCAATTATAAGAATTTTGATATTCAAAAAAAATCAATTTTGAATCCAAGATTTTTCTTGTTCTTATATAATTCTCATGTATGTGAATACGAATCCCTCTTTCTTTTTCTACGCAAGCGGTCTTCTCATTTACGATCGACATCTTCTGAAGTAGTTTTTGAGCGAATTTTATTCTATGGAAAAATACAACATCTTGTAAAAGTTTTTGTTAATTTTCCGTCGATCCTAGGTTTTCTCAAGGATCCTTTGATACATTATGTTAGATATCACGGAAAATGCATTCTGGCAACAAAAGATACGCCGCTTCTGATGAATAAATGGAAATATTACTTTGTTAATTTATGGCAATCCTATTTTTCCGTATGGTTGCAATCGGAAAAGGTCAATATAAATCAATTATCTAAAGATACTT